ATGTGAAATATTGTAATATTTTAACACACACACATTTTGGAACAAAAAAACTTCTAGAGGCTTTCCTGTTTCCGGGGGGTTTTCAGGAATAACAGCAATCTTAGGAGTTTAGGGGGTAGGGGGGTTTTACGCGTAGAAGCCAAGAGGGGGGAATTCCAGGTATGTCTAGAGAAGTACTTACACTTTATGCTCTTGATATCCTAATATGTGGTTATTTTATTAATATCTTTCCACCATGAATACAATTTACTTCGGGCAAGGGAAATGTTCAACCTTGTCAGCTGATACCGTGTGCACTCTGATATGCCAAGTGAAAGGAAGACAAAAAAGAGAACCCCTGACCCGCTGGAGAGAACGCCCGGCATGTTGGGTAACGAGGAGTATGTATTAACACCATTAACTTATGCAAGCGTCGATGAAAGTGTGGGGAATTAATCAGTTAATGGCCCTGAAGTAGGAACCAAATGCCAGGAATAATTCACTAAGTGAAACCCCCACAATTTTTGTCCCTCACCTTCAATAACCGTTATCATTTAGAAATCACAGGTTGGTCGGTTCTTACTACATTAATTTCTATCAATTGAACGAGATGTGGATGACTTGGTATATCATTACTAATTATTTTTGTGTTGGGTCATGGTTACTGGATTAATATTTACTAGTTCTATTTTATTTGATTAATAAAAGTTAGTAAATGTACTTATATTCTGATATGGTAACCTGAATGGTTAATTTTAATTAATGGTGATAATACATACATGTCTTTATAGCATGTACTGTTATATCATTCAATATATATATGTAATAAGTACATATATGTAATTAGGTAACATTGTATATCCGCGCAGAGAATAGTTTAATGTTAGAATCCTAGCTTTGGGAGTTAGGGGCAGGAGTTAGAGTCTCCTTTTTCTGAGCAGTAGGGAGGATTTTAACCTCCGACGTCCGGTTTACAAGACCGGCGCTCTGACGCTGAGCTACTAGTGCAGGCTCATCCGAGCATTTTATTTTCCACCCATCCTGCCAGGGGTGTAAAGACTAGGAATAGGAGGAAGTAAAGGACGGAGGCAACTTGTCCGATGATAACGAATGGGTGTTCAACGGGCATGCCCCCGATTCAGGTAAGAATGGCCACGTCTGCGACTAGTGTTCAAAATAAGAATTGTGTGATTGGGCGGAATGTTAAGCCTCGTTGTTTGGATGTGTGAAGGATTGGAACGACCATTAAGACTAGGATTGAAAACAGTAGGGCCAGGACTCCTCCAAGTTTGTTTGGAATTGAGCGCAGGATAGCGTATGCGAACAGGAAGTATCATTCTGGTTTAATATGTGGAGGGGTTACAAGGGGGTTGGCAGGGGTGAAGTTGTCGGGGTCTCCGAGCAGGTTGGGGGAGAATAGTGCGAGAGAGGCAAGGGCAGTAAGTAGTGCCGCGAAGCCCAACAGGTCCTTGTACGAGAAGTATGGGTGGAATGAGATTTTGTCAGCGTCTGAGTTAAGGCCTGTGGGGTTATTTGAGCCAGTTTCGTGGAGGAAAAGTACGTGGAGGATAAAGAATGCTGCAATAATGAAGGGGAGGAGGAAGTGGAACGCAAAGAATCGGGTGAGGGTGGCGTTGTCAACGGAGAAGCCGCCTCAGATTCACTGTACTAAAGTATTTCCTACATAGGGGACAGCTGAAAGAAGGTTGGTAATGACTGTGGCACCCCAGAATGACATTTGTCCTCAGGGAAGGACATATCCTACGAAAGCAGTTCCCATAAGGAGGAGGAGAAGAACAACTCCTGTATTTCATGTTTCTTTGTAGAGGTATGAGCCGTAGTAAAGGCCTCGACCGATGTGAAGGTAAATACAGATAAAGAAGAAGGATGCGCCGTTGGCGTGCATGTTTCGGATGAGTCAGCCGTAATTTACGTCTCGGCAGATGTGGGCAACGGATGTAAAAGCAGTTGCAATGTCTGAGGTGTAGTGTATGGCGAGGAAGAGCCCAGTGAGGATTTGGGTAATTAGGCAGAGAGCGAGGAGGGAACCAAAGTTCCATCATGCTGAGATGTTTGAGGGGGCGGGGAGGTCGATTAACGAGTCGTTTACGATTTTAAGGATAGGGTGGGTTTTACGGAGGTTGGCCATTAGGGTTCTTGTAGTTGAATAACAACGGTGGTTTTTCACGCCATTAGTCCTGGTTAGAGTCCGGGCAGGAATTATGACTTTTATTATGTATTTAGTTCTGTTTTCTTTTGTTTTTGGGTTAGTTGCTGTTGCTTCTAATCCGTCTCCTTACTTTGCGGCACTTGGGCTAGTGGTGGTAGCGGGCATGGGGTGTGGAGTCCTTGTGGGACATGGGGGCCCTTTTTTGTCACTTGTGCTGTTTCTAATTTATCTAGGGGGGATGTTAGTAGTGTTTGCTTACTCAGCGGCTCTTGCTGCTGAGCCTTACCCTGAGACTCTTGGGAGCCGACCTGTTACTATGTATATGGTCGTGTATGTGGCCATTGTGCTAATAGTTTCCGGGCTGTTTTGAGGGGGGTGGTATGAGTCCTCTTGAGGGTCTGCAGATGAGCTGGGGGAGTTTTCTGTATTCCGGGGAGATATAGCGGGGGTTGCCTTAATGTATTCGGCGGGGGGCTGAATACTGGTTATTAGCGCATGGGTATTGCTATTAACTCTGTTTGTGGTGTTAGAATTAACGCGGGGGCTAAGTCGAGGGGCTTTACGAGCTGTTTAGGGGAGGGTAAAGAGCAGCATAAGGACAAGGGTGAGGAAGAAAATTGAAAGATAGGTTTTGATTATTCCCTGCTGGATGTTGCTTGCCGTAGAGACGAGGGGGAGGTTGGAGGAAGTGATGGCTTTAGGGCCTACTTTTTCCAGTCATGTTTGGTCTACAAGTTGGCTGGCAATTAGTTGTCCAAGGACTAGGCCAAGTTTTGGAGGCAGGCGATGGATGATTGCTGGGAAGAAGCCTAGCATGTTAGAAAAATGATGGGCCTGGAGGGTTGGGGTTGGGGAGAACTGTTTGCTTGTGAGGGAGGCTAGTTCTAGGGCAATTAGTACGCCGAGAATTGTGACTAGGAGGGCAGCTAGCTTTAGGACTGGGGGTATTGTTATCACTGGGGTTTTTAGAGGGAGGATGTTGGAGGTAATTAAAAGGCCAGCAACAATGCTTCCTCAGGCTAGTCGTTTGATAGGGTTAATTACTGCGGGGTTGTTTTCGTTGATTGGGGAGAGGGAATTAAATCGGGGGTGTCCCATAACTACAAAGAAAACGACTCGTAGACTGTAGATGGCGGTGAAGGAGGTTGCTAGTAGGGTTAGGATCAGGGCTCAGGCGTTAAGATGGGATGTGTTAAGTGCCTCGATGATGGCATCTTTTGAGAAGAAGCCCGCGAGGAAAGGAGTCCCAGTGAGGGCGAGGCTGCCAAGGGTTAAGCACGAGGAGGTGAAAGGGGTAAGGTTGTGCATGCCTCCTATTTTGCGGATGTCTTGTTCGTCATTTAGGCTGTGGATAATAGAGCCCGAGCAGAGGAAAAGTATGGCTTTAAAGAATGCATGGGTGCAAATGTGGAGGAAAGCAAGTTGGGGTTGGTTAAGGCCGATAGTAACTATTATTAGGCCCAGCTGGCTTGACGTAGAGAAGGCGACGATTTTTTTGATGTCGTTTTGGGTAAGGGCGCAGGTGGCTGTGAAGAAAGTTGTGAGTGCCCCTAGGCAGAGGCAGATAGTGAGGGCAGTTGGGTTGTTTTCTATGAGGGGGCTCATACGAACGAGAAGAAAAATGCCTGCAACGACCATGGTGCTAGAGTGCAGTAGGGCAGAGACCGGTGTAGGGCCTTCCATTGCGGAAGGAAGTCATGGGTGAAGTCCGAATTGGGCTGATTTTCCGGTTGCAGCAACGATTAGCCCGAGGAGGGGGTAGGTTAGGTCGAAGTCTTTGGCTACGGCGAATATTTGTTGCATCTCTCACGAGTTTAAGTTCGTTGCTATTCATGCCATGGCAAAGATTAGTCCGATGTCACCTACCCGGTTGTAAAGGACTGCCTGTAGGGCGGCGGTGTTAGCATCTGCTCGGCCGTATCATCAGCCGATTAAAAGGAAGGATATGATACCTACACCTTCTCATCCGATAAAGATTTGGAATATGTTGTTGGCGGTGACTAGGACAATCATAGCGATAAGGAAAATAAGGAGGTACTTGAAGAAGCGGTTCATGTATGGGTCCGAGTGCATATACCATGATGCAAACTCTAGAATTGATCATGTGACGTAGAGAGCAATGGGGGTAAAGATGATGGAGTAGTGGTCGAATTTCAGGCTGATGTTAATGTCAAACGTTAGGGTGTTTATTCAGTTTCAGTTCGTAATGATGGTCTCAAGGCCTTGGTTGAGGTAAATAAATAGGGGGAGGAGACTGACGAAGAAGGCGAGTTTTACTGCCGTTTTGACTTGGGTTAGGGCCCATTCCGGGTGCTGCGGGCGTGGGCTGAGTGTGGTGAAAATGGGATAGGCCAGAAGCGTAAAGATAATGATAAGGGACGATGTCATTATAAGCGAGGTGGGGTGCATAGCTGCTACTTGGATTTGCACCAAGAGTTTTTGGTTCCTAAGACCAACGGATGAGCTGTTATCCTTTAGGAGCAGTTACGAGTGAGCCTTGGGGTTCAACCAAGGTGGCGAAAGTTAGCAGCTTTCGTTGCTAGCGAGCCTCTCTCGGTGGATGGGAGGAGTTTAACCTCCAGTCTCTAGAATCACAATCTAGCATTTTGAGGTTAAACTACATCTACAGGCTGTTCACCCTCAAATCAGTTCTGGTTTAAGAATAAGGAGGACTAGCGGGAGAATGTGGAGGAGAATAAGGAGGTGTTCTCGAGAGTGGGTGGGTTCAAGGGCAATGATATGTCCTGGGAGGGGGCCACGTTGAGTTATTAAAAACATGTAAAGGGAGTAACCTGCGGTAATAAGCGTGCCTATTCCGGTGAGGGCTAGTGTTCATCAGGATCAGTTGAACAGGGATGTGATGATCATAAGTTCACCCATGAGGTTGGGAAGAGGCGGGAGGGCGAGGTTGGCTAGGCTTGCGATGAATCACCAGGTTGCCATTAGTGGGAGGACTATTTGTAGGCCGCGGGCAAGAACTATTGTCCGGCTATGTGTTCGTTCATAATTGGTGTTCGCTAAGCAGAAAAGGGCGGAGGATGTTAGGCCGTGGGCAATTATTAGAATGAGAGCACCTGTAAATCCTCATGGGGTTTGGATTAGGATTCCGCCTGCAACAAGGCCCATGTGGCTAACGGATGAGTAGGCGATGAGTGATTTCAGGTCGGTTTGGCGTAAGCAGATGGAGCCTGTTATGATCACGCCTCAGAGGGCGAAAACGATAAAGGGATAGCTGAGTTCTTTAGTGAGGGGTTCAAGTATGGTCATTATTCGTATTATGCCATAGCCCCCAAGTTTTAGGAGTACAGCTGCCAGTACCATTGAGCCTGCAATGGGGGCCTCTACGTGGGCCTTTGGGAGTCAGAGGTGGACGCCGTAAAGGGGTATTTTTACTAGGAAAGCCAGGAGGCAGCCCGCTCATCAGAGTTTGTCCGCATAGGTGGAGAGGGGGATAGGGTTGGAGTAGTGAAGAGTTAGTAGGGAGAGAGAGCCCGTGTTATTTTGTAGAAGAAGAAGTGCAACAAGGAGGGGCAGGGAGCCGGCGAGGGTATAGAATAGGAAATAAGTTCCTGCATTAAGGCGTTCGGTTTGGTTGCCTCAGCGTGTAATAATAATTAAGGTGGGGATAAGAGTGGCTTCAAATATAACATAAAACATGATGATCTCTGTCGCACCAAAAGCCAGAATGAGGAAGAATTGAAGGGAGGTAAGAAGGGTAATATATATTCGCTGGCGGTTGATTGGTTCTGAGGAGGTATGATTTTGGCTTGCAAGGATCATAAGGGGGAGAAGCCAGCATGTAAGGACCAGAAGGGGGGTAGACAAGGCGTCGGTGGCCATGTAACTATTTAAGCAGGATCAGCCCGTTTCGGAAAGATTTTTTAGTCACGAGAGGCTAGCAAGTGCAATAACAAAGCTGTGGGCCAGGGTAGTTGGCCATAGTCATTTGGCAGGTGTCAGTCAGGCGGTTGGGACGAGCATAAGGGTTGGGATGAGGATTTTTAGCATTGTAGGAGGTTTAGGCTTTGTAGTCGATCTGTTCCGTGCGTTCGGGCAGTGGCGACCAGGAGGGCAAGGCCTGCACTTGCTTCACATGCTGAGAAGGCCAGTAGAAGCATAGGGGAGGCTGAAAAGCTTGTAGAGTCCAGCTGAAGGGCTCAGAGGGAGAGAGCAACGAAGAGGGAAAGTATTATTCCTTCTAGGCAGAGTAGGGCGGAGAGAAGGTGGTAGCGATGGAATGCTAGGCCTGCTAGTCCTAATATGAATGTGGATGAGAAGGCAAAGTGAACGGGGGTCATGTAGGCGATTGCGGACTTTAACCACAAGTTTTTGAGCCGAAATCAAATGTTTTAATTAAACTAATTACCTATTCAGCTCATTCCAGGCCTCCTTGCATTCATTCGTAAATGAGGCCTAGTGTAAGTAGGGCTAAGACTAGGGAGGCTCAGAGGAAAGTTAGGACTGGTGTATTGAGCTGATCTCCTCAGGGGAGGGGGAGTAAGAGAGCGATTTCTAGGTCAAACAGGAGGAAGAGAATAGCAACTAGGAAGAATCGAAGTGAGAAAGGTAGTCGGGCGGAGCCAAGGGGGTCAAAGCCGCACTCGTAGGGTGAAAGCTTTTCATGGTCGGGGTTTATTTGTGGGAGTCAGAAGGAAACAATGGCAAGGATGACTGATAGAATAGTTGCGATTGCAATAACCGTAGTAATTAAGTTCATTATCTTTCCTTGGACTTTAACCAAGACCGGGTGATTGGAAGTCACTTATACTCTTTGATACTAGAAAGATTATGATCCTCATCAGTAGATTGAGACGTAAAGGAAGAGTCAAACTACGTCAACAAAGTGTCAGTATCAGGCAGCTGCTTCAAATCCGAAGTGGTGATCCGATGTGAAGTGGTGACGAACTTGGCGCAGGAAGCAGACAGCTAGGAAGGTAGAGCCAATGATGACATGGAGGCCGTGGAAGCCGGTTGCAACAAAGAAGGTTGAGCCGTAGACTCCGTCTGCGATTGTGAAAGGGGCTTCGTAGTACTCCATGGCTTGAAGGCATGTAAAGTAACCACCTAAAAGAATAGTTAGGGCCAGGGATTGAATTGCCTGTTTTCGTTTTCCTTCTATAATGCTGTGGTGGGCTCACGTAACTGTTACTCCAGAGGCTAAAAGGACGGCAGTGTTTAGGAGGGGGACTTCGAAGGGGTCTAGGGCAGTGATTCCTGCGGGGGGTCAGCATCCGCCTAGTTCTGGGGTTGGGGCTAGGCTAGAGTGGTAGAAGGCTCAGAAGAATCCTAAAAAGAAAAGAACTTCTGAGGTAATAAAGAGAATTATTCCGTATCGAAGGCCTTTTTGTACGGGGGGTGTGTGGTGGCCTTGGAATGTGCCTTCTCGTACGACGTCTCGTCATCACTGGGCAGTGGTAAGGGTGACAAGAATAAGACCTAGTGTTATTAAAAGAGTGGAGTGGAAATGGAACCAGATTGCTAGGCCAGATGTTATTAGTAGGGCGCCGACGGCCCCTGTTAGGGGCCAAGGGCTGGGGTCAACTATATGATAAGGGTGTGCTTGATGGGCCATTAGACGTTTTCTTGTAGGTAAAGGCTTAACAGGAGGACAAATACATAGGCCTGGATTATTGCGACTGCGACTTCTAGGAGAGTGAGAAGGAACAGGAGGATGGTTGTGAGAATTGCTACGGTTGGCATAAGTGGGAGGAGAACAAATGCGGCTGTGGCAATGAGTTGAATTAGGAGATGGCCCGCTGTGAGGTTGGCTGTTAGTCGAACGCCTAGGGCTAGGGGACGAATGAATAGGCTAATTGTCTCGATGATGATCAGCACTGGAATTAAAAGGGTGGGGGTCCCTTCTGGAAGGAGGTGTCCTAAGGCATGAGTGGGTTGGGTTCGCATTCCAATAATAACTGTGGCAAGTCAGAGGGGGACAGCTAAGCCCATATTAAGGGAGAGTTGTGTCGTTGGCGTAAAGGTGTACGGAAGGAGTCCTAGCATATTAAGGGAAATTAAGAAGACCATTAGTGAAGCGAATAGGGCCGCTCATTTATGTCCGCCTGGGTTCAGGGGTAGCAGGAGCTGTTGGGTGAATCGATTAATGAATCAGCCTTGAAGGGTTAGTAGGCGATTGTTTAGTCATCGTGTGGAGGGGGTGGGGTAGAGGATTCATGGAAGGGTCAGGGCGAGGGCAATTAAGGGGATGCCGAGGTAGACAGGGGATTGGAACTGATCGAAAAAGCTTGCTATCATGGTCAGGTTCAGGGGCTTGTTTTAGGTTTTTCTGTGCTTTGAGGGGCAGGCTCGTTTGGGAAGGTGTGGGCCATAACTTTAGGGGGAATAACGGTAAGGAAGACTAATCAAGAGAAGGTTAAAATTGCGAACCAGGGCGCGGGGTTTAATTGAGGCATGTCGCTAAGGGTGGTTGGTAGTCACCAATCTTTAGCTTAAAAGGCTAACGCTGGTACCGGTTTAGCTTCTTAGCGAGGCGTCTTCGATTATTGATGAGGTTCAGTTTTCAAAGTGTTCCAGGGGAACGGCTTCTACTACAATAGGTATAAAGCTGTGGTTCGCTCCGCAGATTTCGGAGCATTGTCCGTAATAAACTCCTGGGCGGTTAACAATAAAGGTAGTTTGGTTCAGTCGTCCAGGGACTGCGTCGACTTTTACCCCCAGGGCTGGGAGAGCTCATGAGTGGAGGACGTCTTCGGCAGAAATTAAAACGCGGATAGGAGAGTCGACGGGGATAACCATTCGATGGTCTGCTTCCAGGAGCCGGAATTGACCAGGGGTAAGGTCCTGTGTGGGGATTATATACGAGTCAAACCCTAGGTCTTCATAGTCCGTGTATTCGTAGCTTCAGTATCATTGGTGGCCCATGGCTTTAATAGTAAGGTGAGGGTCATTAATTTCGTCCATAAGATAAAGAATTCGAAGGGACGGCAGTGCAATCAGGATAAGGATGATGGCGGGGAGGATGGTTCAAATAATCTCGATTTCTTGGGAGTCTAGGATGAGTTTATCCGTAAATTTAGCAGTTACTATAGCTACAATAATGTAAAGTACTAGTGTGCTGATTAAGAAGACGATTATTAAAGCGTGGTCGTGGAAGTGCAGGAGCTCTTCTATTAGGGGTGAAGCTGCGTCTTGGAATCCAAGTTGGGAGGGATGTGCCATTAGAGTTCAAGACACACGGGGGTTTAACCCGCAATTTTGCCTTGACAAGGCAATGTAATGACATTTTACTAGTGTCTTATGAAGAAAGTGACAGAGCGGTTATGTGGTTGGCTTGAAACCAATTGATGGGGGTTCAACTCCTCCCTTTCTCGTTAGTTTGATCGGATTTGGACGAAGGCTGGTTCTTCGAATGTGTGGTAAGGCGGTGGGCAGCCGTGGAGTCATTCTACGTTAGTTGCCGTAAGTTCGACTGACAGGACTTCACGTTTTGCAGCAAATGCTTCTCAGATAATGAAGAGGAACATGATTACTGCGACTAAAGAGACCAGGGATCCGATTGAGGAAACTGTATTTCACAGGGTGTATGCGTCGGGGTAGTCGGAGTATCGTCGAGGCATTCCGGCAAGTCCTAGGAAATGTTGAGGGAAGAAGGTTAAATTGACCCCTACAAATATTACACCAAAATGGATTTTGGTTCATGTGTCGTGTAGAGTGTAGCCTGTAAAAAGTGGGAATCAGTGAACAAAGCCCGCAACGATCGCAAATACAGCCCCCATAGAGAGAACGTAGTGGAAGTGGGCTACGACATAATATGTGTCGTGTAGGACAATGTCTAGGGAGGAGTTTGCTAGGACGATTCCCGTAAGTCCTCCTACTGTAAATAAGAAGATGAAGCCAAGTGCCCATAACATTGGGGTTTCTCACTTGATATTACCCCCGTGAAGGGTGGCTAGTCAGCTAAACACTTTTACACCAGTTGGGATGGCGATGATCATTGTGGCGGATGTAAAGTATGCACGTGTGTCGACATCCATACCGACAGTGAACATGTGATGGGCTCAGACAATAAAACCTAGGAGGCCGATGGCCATCATGGCTCATACCATCCCCATATAGCCGAAAGGTTCTTTTTTACCAGAATAGTAGGCGACGATGTGTGAGATTATTCCAAAGCCAGGGAGGATGAGAATGTATACTTCTGGGTGGCCGAAGAATCAGAATAAGTGTTGGTAAAGAATCGGGTCTCCTCCCCCTGCAGGGTCGAAGAAGGCAGTGTTTAGGTTTCGGTCTGTTAGAAGCATTGTAATGCCAGCAGCTAAGACGGGAAGAGATAGGAGAAGAAGGACAGCTGTAATTAAGACAGCTCAGACGAATAGTGGGATCTGGTACATTGAAACTGCAGGTGGTTTCATATTGATGATCGTAGTAATAAAGTTGATGGCCCCTAGAATTGATGAGACCCCGGCCAGGTGAAGAGAGAAGATGGTTAAGTCTACGGATGCTCCCGCGTGGGCGAGGTTTCCAGCTAGCGGAGGATAAACTGTTCAACCAGTTCCGGCCCCAGCTTCAACGCCTGAAGAGGCTAAAAGTAGGAGGAAGGATGGAGGGAGGAGTCAGAAGCTCATGTTGTTCATTCGAGGGAAAGCCATATCGGGAGCCCCGATCATTAGTGGGATTAGTCAGTTTCCAAAGCCCCCAATCATAATTGGCATTACTATAAAGAAAATTATTACGAAGGCGTGCGCCGTAACAATTACATTGTAAATTTGGTCATCCCCCAGGAGGGCGCCAGGTTGGCTTAATTCTGCCCGAATAAGTAGGCTTAAAGCAGTTCCTACCATTCCAGCTCATGCACCAAATACTAGATAAAGGGTGCCGATGTCTTTGTGATTGGTTGAGAAAAATCAGCGTGTGATTGCCACAGGTAGGATGGCTGAGTTTTAAGCGGTGGATTGTAGCCCCATAGACAGAGGTTTGAATCCTCTTCTTACCAAGCTCCGAGGTGTTTTTACATATAAGATTGCAAATCTTAAGACGCAGGCTAATTACCTGCCGGGGCTTTCCCCCGCCTATTATGGTATAAGCTAGGCGGGGGAAAGTAGACGGATGCTCGCTGGTTTGGGCGCTTAGCTGTTAACTAAGATTTTGTAGGATCGAGGCCTGCCTGTCTAGTAAGGCTTTAGCTTAATTAAAGTGTCTGTTTTGCATGCAGAAGATGTGGGTTAGTGTCCCGCAAGTCTTAGCAGAGACTGGGAGATTTTCACTCCCGCTTAGGGCTTTGAAGGCCCTTGGTCTTGTGCTATCCTAAGTCTCTACAGGGCGAGGAGTGCTGTGATGGCGGGGGTTAAGGGAAGGAGGAGGATGGTAGCGGAGGTAGAAATTGCTAGGGGGAGGTTAAGTTGTGGTGTGTGGAAGCGTCAGGGGGCTGTTCCCGTAAGGTTGTTGGGGAACATTGTCAGGGTTATCGCATACGAAAGGCGGAGGTAGAAGTATAGGCTTAGGAGGGCGGTTAATGCGGCGAAGGTGGCTAGAACGGGAAGGTCTTGCTTTGTCAGTTCTTGCAGAATTAGTCATTTTGGCATAAACCCTGTTAGCGGGGGGAGGCCTCCTAGGGAGAGAAGGATTAGTGGGGCGAGGGATGTAATTACAGGGGTTTTAGTTCATGAGGTTGCGAGGGAATTTACGTTCGTTGCCTTATTGATCTTGAATACTAGGAATGTGGAGAAGGTCATGACGAAGTAGGTGATGAGGGTAAGGAATGTGAGGGAGGGAGAGAATTGGATAATCAGGGTCATCCAACCCAGGTGGGCGATGGAGGAGTATGCGAGGATTTTTCGTAGTTGGGTCTGGTTTAGCCCGCCTCAGCCACCGATTAAGGTGGATGTGAGACCAAGCATGATTAGGAGTGTAGGGTTGTTGGGTTGAAGTTGGAGGAATAGGGCGAAGGGGGCTAGTTTTTGTCATGTGGACAAGATAAGTCCAGTGGTAAGGTCCAGGCCTTGGAGGACTTCTGGCAGCCAGGAGTGTATGGGGGCAAGTCCGATTTTGAGGGCTAAGGCTAGGGTGATTATAGTGGTGGGGAGCGGGTGAGTCATCTGTTGAATGTCTCATTGCCCGGTAAGTCAGGCGTTAGTTGTGCTAGCAAATAGAAGTATGGCGGCGGCTGTAGCCTGTGTGAGGAAGTATTTTGTGGTGGCTTCTACTGCTCGGGGGTGGTGGTGTTGGGCTATTAGGGGGATGATGGCTAGGGTGTTGATTTCCAGGCCCATTCAGGCAAGTAGTCAGTGGGAGCTTGCGAATGTAATTGTTGTCCCTAGGCCTAAACCAAATAATAGGACAGCTAGAATGTAAGGGTTCATTAGCAGAGGCAGGATTTTAACCTACATGTTTGGGGCATGGGCCCAAGAGCTTAAATTAGCTGACCCTACTAGGAAGTGGTGTAGTGGAAGCACTAAGAGTTTTGATCTCTTCAGGTAGGGTTCAAATCCCTTCTTTCTAAGGAGTTGGGGGGACTTTAACCCCCATTATTCACTCTATCAAAGTGGCCCTTTGCTTCAGGCACAGCTCCTGGGGTTAAAGTTGAGGGGGTAGTCCTGCGAATGCAATCGGGAGGGCAAGATGTCAGATGACCAGTGCAAGTGTAAGGGGAAGGAAGTTTTTTCAGATAAGGTGCATAAGCTGGTCGTATCGGAATCGAGGGTAGGAGGCTCGGACTCAGAGGAAGACGATGGAGAGGAGAGCTGCTTTGGTTATTAGGTTGACTGCGGTGAGTTCCGGGAGGGTGGGGATATGGGAAGCGCCTAGGAAGAGAGTGGCTGAGAGGGTATTTATAAGCAGGATGTTGGCGTACTCAGCTAGGAAGAATAAGGCAAAGGGCCCTCCCGCGTATTCTACGTTGAAGCCAGAGACTAGTTCTGACTCTCCTTCTGTAAGGTCAAAGGGGGCCCGGTTTGTTTCGGCGAGGGTTGAGATGTATCATATAGCAGCGAGGGGTCATGCTGGTATAACAAGTCAAATGCCCTCTTGAGCAGTGTTAAAGGTTTGGAGGGTAAAGCCTCCTGTAAAAATAATGATGTTAAGGAGGATGAGGCCGAGGCTTACTTCGTAAGAAATAGTCTGGGCTACGGCTCGCAGGGCCCCTACTAGGGCGTATTTTGAATTGGAAGCTCAGCCTGAGCCTAAAATGGAGTATACAGCCAGGCTTGAGAGTGCGAGAATAAATAGAATTCCCAAGTTGAGGTCGGCCACTGGGTAGGGGAGGGGCATTGGTGCTCAAAGCGTAAGGGCGAGTGTAAGGGCGAGCATGGGTGCGACGAGGAAGAGAATGGGGGAGGAAGTGGAGGGTCGAACGGGCTCTTTAATGAAGAGTTTAACTCCGTCGGCGATGGGCTGAAGCAGCCCGTAGGGCCCGACTACGTTTGGGCCTTTCCGTAGTTGTATGTAGCCTAAGACTTTTCGTTCGATTAAGGTAAGGAATGCAACTGCTAGGAGAACGGGCACAATAAAGGCCAAGGGGTTAAGCAAGTGGGTAATTAGTGCTGTAATCATAGTTAGGGAGAGGACTTGAACCTCTGTTTAAAGGGCTTAGGCCTTTTGCAATCACCGGGCTCTGCCACTCTAACATGCCGTTCTCTTAGGCAGGGGGACGTGCCCTTTTGCCTAGTTTAGATTTTTTCATTAGGTAAGGGGGAGGCGTGCCTAAGGCATAGGCCTCTTCTTTTCGGTCCTTTCGTACTAGAAAAGATCACTTCATAGATAGAAACTGACCTGGATTACTCCGGTCTGAACTCAGATCACGTAGGACTTTAATCGTTGAACAAACGAACCCTTAATAGCGGCTGCACCATTAGGATGTCCTGATCCAACATCGAGGTCGTAAACCCCCTTGTCGATATGGGCTCTAAAAGGGGATTGCGCTGTTATCCCTAGGGTAACTTGGTCCGTTGATCGGCGTGAGCCGGATCATGTAAGGTCAAATGTTCTGTTAGCTAGAGTTGTAACTCTTGCTTGTGGGAGGAGAGGAAAATAATATGGGATTGTCCTCCTATTCCACATGGGGGATTTGTGCTTCCCCATGGTCGCCCCAACCGAAGACATTAGGACAGGGGATCATTAAGTTTAAGCCGTTGTTTGTGGGGTGTTTAACATGATCTGTCTTAGTGTCTAAAGCTCCATAGGGTCTTCTCGTCTTATGTACTTATCTCCGCTTCTGCACGGAGAGATCAATTTCATTGACTGGAAAGAGGAGACAGTTAAGCCCTCGTTATGCCATTCATACAGGTCTTCATTTAAAAGACAAGTGATTACGCTACCTTCGCACGGTCAAAATACCGCGGCCGTTGAACTATTGTCACTGGGCAGGCGGGACCTCTTATTCTTTGGTTTTGCAAGAGGCGATGTTTTTGGTAAACAGGCGAGGCTTTAAGTTTGTGTTTGCCGAGTTCCTTCTCTTTCTCTTGGTCTTTCCCAGGAAGCACACCAGTGTGGGGTTAACGGTTTTATTAGGACGATTTTCTAGTTTGTTTGCGCGTATGTCCAGTACCCTCTTTGTTTGGGGCCGTTATTCTTCGGTGGGAGGTCCGTTCCGATTTACACATGTGTTGGGAGAGAGGCGGGCTCTCTTATTACTCATTCTAGCAGGGTCGCCCCCATGGGAGCATGGGGAGGCCCGGTAGTGTTAGGGGATTAAGATATAAGTATCAAGATATGGGGAGGGTTAAGTTATGTTCGAGCTTTAACGCTTTCTATTGGGATGGCTGCTTTTAGGCCCACCGGAACATTTCGCCTTAAAAATTGTGATCTTTATCCTCCTGAAAAAGTTGTGTCTTTGTTCAAAGGGGCTGTACCCCCTTTGACTAACTCTCGCAGTTTCTTTGGAATCATTAGGTGGTTAAAAATAATATGAAGGGAGAAACAGTGAGGCTGAACTTCTATCCAATTCCCGGGCAACCAGCTATAACTGGGTTCGATAGGTCTGTCACCCCTACTCAAAGCTCTTCCCACTCTTTTGCCACAGAGACGGGTTTGCCCTAATAAATAGGCTGTCTTGGAGTAGCTCACGCAGTTTCGGGGTTTCAAACTAAAATTCTTTTTGCTTGAAGATGCTGGCTAAATCATGATGCAAAAGGTACGAGGGAATATCTCTGCTTTTTGTGGCTTTACTGGTTTATTTCATTTCTCTTTCAGCTTTCCCTTGCGGTACTTTTTCTATTGCGTCCTTAAGGTCCTTTTCTGTCGCCCATACTAGGGAGGGAAAATGCTTTGGTTTAGGATAGTCTAGTGCTTTTGGGTTTAATTTATGTTTGTTTGTTGAGTTTGATGAGTGGAGCTAGCTAATAGGCGTCAGGGCGATCCGACTTGCACGGATGACTTCTCAGTGTAAGGGAGATGCTTTTCTACTTTAGCTACGCTCTGATTTTACCAAGCGCACCTTCCGGTACGCTTACCATGTTACGACTTTCCTCTCCTTCGCATTTGTTGGGGTTTGAAGTACTGTTGGGGTCCAGGAGCTTGGGGAGGGTGACGGGCGGTGTGTGCGCGCTTAAGAGCCGGTTTCAGCGGAACACTCTACTTTCTGCTTACTGCTAAATCCTCCTTCAGCTGCATGTTTCAATGCATCATTCGTTATTCGCTGATGAGCAGCGAATGTAGCCCATTTCTTCCCCTCTCATGCACTACACCTCGGCCTGACGTTTTGGGTTTTACCAATTGCGCTTACTATTAGTCCTTCACAGGGTAAGCTGACGACGGCGGTATATAGGCGGAAAAGGCTAGGGAGGGTGAGGTTGAACGGGGGTTATCGGTTCTAGAACAGGCTCCTCTAGGTGGATGTTAAGCACCGCCAAGTCCTTTGGGTTTTAAACTAATGTTCGTAATCCCCGGGCGGATGTTTGATGTAATAAATAATCAATGTTTAAGGCTAAGCATAGTGGGGTATCTAATCCCAGTTTGTTTCTTAGCTTTCGTGGGTTCAGGTTTTATAAAGCCACCTTCGTAGTTGGGGTTCATTCTCTCGGAAGCGTATGACAGCAATGAGGGAGTTCCGCTTTAGTTAAATATTTTCCTTAACCACTCTTTACGCCGTTGTCTGTCAACTTGAGCCTCTCGTATAACCGCGGTGGCTGGCACGAGTTTTACCGGCTCTCTTAGCTTTAACTAAGTCAAGTTTTCACTCATGGCTTAATATTTATCACTGCTGGATTCCCTTGGGGGTGTGGCTAAGCAAGGTGTCGTGGGCTACTTGAGTTGTGTGCCTGATACCAGCTCCTTGTTCCCGAAAAGGGCACTATGGGCATTCTCACAGGGGGGCGGATACTTGCATGTGTAAATCTAGCTAAAGCTGACAGTAAAGTCAGGACCAAACCTTTGTGCTTGCGGGGCTTTCTAGGGCCCATCTTAACATCTTCAGTGTTATGCTTTAATTAAGCTACGCTAGC